AGTCTAACCGCTGCTCTTCTTTAGATCCCTTGTTTCACTCCGATAGTCTCATAAACCGGATCGATGCAGAAGAAATGAATGCATTTTCATACTATTAAGTAAGTAAAATAGCTCAAAAAAATCGGGATTATACCACATCACTTATTCTACTGGATTTTACGGAGCCTATTCATGCACGGCATGCTTCGGTCTGATCATAGAAAAGATTCTCTTCAAGCGAACCCAGCCTATCCTCTCTATGGGGCGGCGGTTGGACCAAAGACACATTTTGTTGTGAATTTCAATGTAGCAGATAAAGGCATACTTCTGCACGGCCCAATCAATAGTTCAAGTCACACACTCCCATAATCCATTTTCTCTTCGGAGAATTCCCTTCAACTATTCATTCATGTCAAATAAATAATACAATATTGTGGAGTTGAGGGGAAATTTCCAAATACATGTCTTATTCTTTGTCAATAATCCATATTTGTAGCAATGAAATATTCTTTTTCCTCCCCCAAGTAATAAAATAACTGATTGATTACAAATCTCTATTATCTATATTCTTTATAAAGGACCAGAAATACCTTGCTTACGTATCATTAGAAAATGCATTAACATAAATACGGCAGTAAGAAGAGGTAATACAAAAGTGTGTAAACTATAAAAACGCGTCAAAGTGGACTGTCCCACACTAGCACTTCCACGTAATAACTCTACCAAAGGCGATCCTATTACCGGAATCGCTTCCGGTACGCCTGTTACAATTTTTACTGCCCAATACCCAATTTGGTCCCAGGGTAAAGAATAACCTGTTACACCAAAAGATGCGGTCAATACAGCCAGAACCACACCTGTAACCCAAGTCAATTCGCGAGGTTTTTTAAAACCACCAGTGAGATACACACGAAATACGTGCAGGATTATCATTAGGACCATCATACTTGCCGACCATCGATGAACTGATCGGATTAACCAACCAAAGTTAGCTTCCGTCATTATGTATTGAACAGAAGCAAAAGCCTCAGTAACGGTCGGACGGTAGTAGAAAGTCATAGCAAACCCTGTAGCGACTTGTACTAAAAAACAAGTAAGCGTAATTCCTCCTAGACAATAAAATATGTTGACATGAGGAGGAACGTATTTACTAGTTATATCATCTGCAATCGCCTGAATCTCGAGACGCTCTTCGAACCAATCGTAGACTTTATTGAGATAGGTAAACCAAGGGGACTCCCCCTCTGAGAACCGTATATGAGAATTTCATCTCGTACAGCTCAAACAAAAACACCCCAAAACTGGTTAAAAGAGGTATAGAATAGAAAATTGGAAACTTCTTAATCTTTTGATTCAATTTTCGCTAAAGATACGAAAGAGTCAAAGTAAAAAAGCTCCTTTTTTGGTTATAATTAGAATGCCAAAAAATCAAGTAGGCTCACTTGTCTTTATGTTGATCATTCCAGGCCTCTTGAATCTTCTATTTACCTATTTTTTTCTTTCATTTGTTATTTTTATTTGTATGTAATGTATATGTAATGTAGCTTTACTTTTGTTTTCTTTATTATTGATAGGAATTTTCTTGTTAAGACCCTATGAATCAATTGAAACCTCAGATTCATACTAGAACCACGATGATTCAATAAAACCTTCAAGCTAAGTCAAGGATTCCCTGAGTAAGAACCATTGGATTATCATTTATTCAACGAGTAGAATCGATATAATGACTAAAACTAGAAAGAAAAGTTTGTTCTTTGAGCAAAATAAAAGCAGAAAAGGGAATTTGAAAGAAGAAAAATATTTCAATTTCAAACTTTTTCTTTGGAAAAATTTTAGGAATCCGGCCACGAGGTCTGAATATTAAGTATGAATCATAGTTCAAATACTTCGTGATATATTTCATATATTCCGTGCTCCAGATACTAGAATGAATACCCGACGGGGTAAAACCATCTCTATCAAGACGACAGACCCACTCTCTGTACTCTTAATAGGATCAATTATAACAAGTCACACACTCATATTCCGGAAATACAGAAACATAAAAATTTCGCGGTCGAACTACCAAAAAAGAATAAGCTAAAAAAAAAGCTGAGACCCGTTTTTTCTATTTGTATTTAAAAGCTAGGATTTTGTGAGTCTTAGAAATCTAATTCAGTGAAATTCCGTCCAGTAAAACGGAAGAATTATAAATCTCCAAAATAATAGATAGGAATACCGCAAACAGAGCCATTGCGACACCCATCAAAGGAGTAGTTCCCCATCCAGGAGCTACTTTACCATATTCCGAATTCAATGGTTTCAATAAAGCCCCTGCACCCGTTCGTCTTGGACGAGCTCTAGAACTACCCTCAACAGTTTGTGCAGCCATAAATCCTATTTTGTATTCATTGAGATCTGTTGACTTTGTATACCATTCCGTTGTAAATAAACAATCTTATCATAGATCCATTGTGGTCTTGAAATTATATAATAATGGAAACAGCAACCCTAGTCGCCATCTCTATATCTGGTTTACTTGTAAGTTTTACTGGGTACGCCTTATATACTGCTTTTGGGCAACCCTCTCAACAACTAAGAGATCCATTCGAAGAGCACGGGGACTAGTTGAAATAATGAGCCCCCCAATATTGGAGGGCTCATTACTTCAATTGAAATAATGAAAAATCATTTCATTTTTTAGTTGGAACTTTAGGTGGTTCGCGAAAAAAGATAGCGAAAAAAATGATCCCTAGAGTCGAGACTAAGAGGAATGTATAAACCAATGCTTCCATAAATTTGATCGCGGTTTCAAATTATAGCTTCCATACCTGTTTATTGGGGATCATCTCCCGGATTAAAGAAAAAAGAAAAAAAGGCCAAAGAGCGCCGATTTAAATCCAGATTTTTCCAGCACCTTATGTAAAATCACAAAGAGAAAATAGAAGCGAGAAGCGAAAAATAACAGAGCAATGCTGCATCAGACTACTTGTCTTCTTGTAGTTGGATCTCCAAGTTTTTGGAATGCTCCAAATTCCACTTGAACATCCAAATCTGGGTCAATACCAGCAAAAACATCTCTGAACAAGGTTCTAGCACCATGCCAAATGTGCCCAAAGAAGAAGAGCAGAGCAAAGGAAGCATGTCCAAAAGTAAACCAACCTCTTGGACTGCTACGAAAAACACCATCGGATTTCAAAGTAGCACGATCTAATTCAAAAATTTCACCCAATTGGGCACGTCTAGCATATTTTTTCACGGTCGCAGGATCACTATAACTCACTCCATTCAGTTCGCCACCATAGAACTCAACAGTTACACCTACTTGTTCGACACTATACTTCGATTCTGCCCTTCGAAAAGGAACATCGGCTCTAACAATTCCATCTCCGTCTACCAAAACAACCGGAAATGTTTCAAAAAAAGTAGGCATGCGACGTACAAAAAGTTCACGCCCTTCTTTATCTCTAAAGATAGGATGTCCTAACCACCCGACAGCTATTCCATCTCCGTTATCCATTGAACCCGCTCTGAATAATCCCCCTTTCGCCGGATTATTTCCGATGGAATCATAAAAAGCTAATTTTTCAGGAATTTTAGACCAAGCTTCTGATAAACTTTGATTTTCGGCTAGTCCAGCGCTAACTCTTCGATATATTTCTTGCTGAAAGTATCCCTGATCCCATTGATAACGGGTAGGACCAAATAATTCGATGGGAGTAGTTGCTGAACCATACCACATAGTTCCAGCAACAACAAAAGCTGCAAAAAAGACAGCAGCGATACTGCTGGAAAGAACGGTTTCAATATTGCCCATACGTAATCCTTTATATAGACGTTGGGGTGGGCGGACACTAAGATGGAATAAGCCTGCTAATATGCCCAATGTCCCTGCTGCAATATGATGAGAGGCTATTCCTCCTGGAACAAAAGGATCAAAACCTTCCACGCCCCACGCGGGATTTACAGATTGTACCTTTCCAGTTAGTCCATATGGGTCGGACACCCATATTCCAGGACCATACAATCCTGTTACATGAAATGCGCCAAAGCCAAAGCAAGCCACTCCTGAGAGAAATAAATGAATTCCAAAGATCTTAGGCAAATCCAAAGAAGGTTTTCCTGTACGTTCATCATCAAATATTTCTAGATCCCAATACACCCAATGCCAGATAGCTGCCAAGAAGCACAAACCAGAAAACACAATATGTGCCCCGGCTACACCTTCGTAACTCCAAATACCCGGATTTGTTATCGTCCCTCCTGTAATACTCCAACCGCCCCATGAATTGGTTATTCCTAAACGAGTCATGAAGGGTATAACGAACATACCTTGTCTCCACATTGGATCGAGAACAGGGTCGGAGGGATCAAAAACTGCTAATTCATATAGAGCCATTGAACCGGCCCAACCAGCAACCAGAGCTGTATGCATTATATGGACAGAAAGCAAACGACCGGGATCATTCAATACGACAGTATGAACACGATACCAAGGCAAACCCATGGTAATACCCCTTTATCAACAAAAAATAGACACTATGTAACTTTATTGCATTGAAAAAACTATGCTATGGAACCCCCCTTTTTTTTAGCGGCTTTTTTTTCAGTGGATTATCTCGGAAAAAGGGTTACTATTTGTTCTATTCTTTTAGTAAAAATGGAACAATTCGGTTCATAGGAAAAAAGAGAAGCAGATCTATTCTATACTCGATAAGTACCAATACGCAATGGGGGTTGATTCCCTTTTCTAGGAGCGAATGCATCCATATTTAGGTCATCATTCAAAGTACCTATTCGTAAAAATATTCCTTTATTCATTTTGTTTTCCTTTATTTTATGAAATTATTCGATCTATGTAGAAAATATGACGATAAAGCTAATATTATTAAAATAATAAGCCCATTATTACGTTTCCACATCAAAGTGAAATAGAGTACTTAATTCTTTTTTCTTTCAGTTTATGCCTATTGGTGTTCCAAAAGTTCCTTTTCGAACTCCCGGAGAGCGAAATGCAACTTGGATTGACATATAGTGTGCCCTGTCAGATATATTGGGTCATATGGGATTTCCCCATTCTCTCCCCCGATCGAGATATCCTCTCTTTCGCCCCCCAAAAAAGCGATTGAATCATCAAAAATTGGTAGCGTGAAGTGCAATGAAATGCAATTAGATCTATTTTGTGAAGAGGTATCCAGATTAATATTAGCAATTAAAATAATTTATGGTCGACTTGGCTGGACCAATAAAATGAAGTATCCAGGCTCCGTTTAGAAAAACCCAATTGGTAATATATCTATTATTAGTACTTATAGATATCATAAACAATTCAATTTAGAAATAAATGCTAAATAGCAGTGATCCCAAATAGTTAATCAATCGAATAATAAATATGATGGATACGTCGAATATTCGGCGGAAGACATAAAAGAAATGAATTGAAAAATTGAAAAAAAAAAAGGGGGGAAGTCATAGCAAAAAAAAGACGTGGTATTGGGGTCATTTGTCCTATATGTGCAAATCAAAATCGGGCCGATCCTTACTCGGAGTAGAGCATAAACCTAAAAAAATTGAAGAAGCCCATTCAGGAACAAGAAAATGGCATCGTTATTTTTGGATTGGATCTCGATGTAAAAATACATCAATGAAAGGTTAGTGCGATAAGTTTAGTGAACTTTTTTTGATTCTAATATTATAGGAAAACCAGCCAAACTCATCGTTCTTCAAAAATGAAAGAGAAGCCCCTTCGTTAGAAAGAGTCCGCTATAAAAAAAGAAATAGGGCTGGAAGCTACACATTGGTTTTTTTCGCAAGTTTTGTTGAACCGTATGCATCAAAAGGTGCCCGTACGGCTCCTAAGGGATACAATTTTATCCGAATCAACCGACTTTATCGAGAAAGATTCATTTTTTTAGGCCAAGTAATTGATAGCAATGTTTCGAATCAACTTATTGGTCTTTTGGTATATCTCAGTTCGGAGAGTGATACCAAGGATCTGTATTTGCTTATAAACTCTCCCGGCGGATGGGTAATACCGGGAATAGCTATTTATGATACTATGCAATTTGTGCGACCAGATATACAGACAATATGCATGGGATTAGCCGCCTCAATGGGGTCTTTTATCCTGGTCGGAGGAGCAATTACCAAACGTCTAGCATTCCCTCACGCTTGGCGCCAATGAGTTTTTTATTTGAGAGAAAAAAGAAGACTATGCCTTCGCCATATGAATTATTAATATTAAGTAATATTAGCATGGCACTTCGAATTCGATATGAAAAATTTTTATTGTTTTTCAAAATATTCGATTATGTATCGAAAGAGTAGTATGAGATATAAGGAAGGGTATTTCCGATTTTATCTTACTTATCGTAGGTCGATTTCAGCGTCACAAACTTTTTTCACACCGGCGGGTTATTAACAATATTTCTATTTATGTTATGAAAGAGTACGAAAAAAAAAAAAACAAAGAAACTTTGGGATTGCTGAATCACAGACGAAATAAATATATAAAGCAACGGGGCCATCATAGTATTTTTGAACTCCTCCGAAAAAAAAAAAAAGGGTGGTAATTGGATCATTTACCGATCTGGGTATAATAGACCCCAAGTTTTCTCTTTCTTCGATGAAAGGTAAAAAAATTCCATTGTAGAGCCGTATGCAATGTGCAAAAAAATGCCCGTACGGTTGTTCAATTCTATCTTTTTCTTATTGTCTATCTCTTCGCCTTGCCTCATCGTGCAAGATATAGATACAGGAACCTTTAATTGTGTTATATTATATGATCAGGGTAATGATCCATCAACCTGCTGCCGGTTTTTATGAGGCACAAACGTCAGAACTTATCCTGGAAGCGGAAGAACTACTGAAACTGCGCGAAATCCTTACAAGGGTTTATGTACAAAGAACGGGCAAGCCCTTATGGGTTGTATCCGAAGACATGGAAAGGGATACTTTTCTGTCAGCAACAGAAGCCCAAGCTCATGGAATTGTTGATTTTGTAGCAGTTGGATAAAAAATAGCAGTGATTTCGTGCAAATACACAAATTAAGATTTTCTCTTCTGACTTCTTAAGGGTTTAATATTTTATTAATATATTAAAAGTCATAATCGTCCGGTTAGGATCGATCGAAACCAGCCCATAATGTATAATTCAGCATGCCAACTATTAAACAACTTATTAGAAACCCAAGACAGCCAATTAGAAACGTCACGAAATCCCCCGCTCTTGGGGGATGCCCTCAGCGTCGAGGAACATGTACAAGAGTGTATGTGCGACTCGTTTTAATCATGGGCTGAGACAAAACAAAAGAAAAAAATTTCCAATATCAATGATCAGTACCGGTGAATCGGATAGAATGGAAGAACTCTATTTACTATCTAAAAAACTAAAAAAGATAGATCTATCATATCTTTCTATTGTGTATGAAATTTATGGTTTCAATTGGTGCAAATTCAGGCGATTGCATTTGCAATTTAAGATGAGAAAGAATTCCCCATTGGTAACAAATAAGTTATCCATTAAGCGGGGGAAATCCTATTTTAAAAGCAGAAAGATTGAGTTTCCGCTCTTAGAAGAACGGACTAACAAGGTCAGCTACCCAACCAATCTTCATAATGAAATACCGTTACTGTATAAGGTATATCTCGTTATGAAAGACCTATTCTCTTACTTGAAAATTAATGGGTAGAGCCAAAGAGTGGTAACTGTACAAGTTACCAATAGCATTCATTAAATGAAAGAAGGGGCTCCGGTGTATAGAGAAGACCTCACCGTTTAAGAAGTAACCATAGAGACGATGGAACCCACAATTTCTTTATCTATTTATATTTTTATTTTTTCCAATGCCTAGAAAAAAGGAAAAAAGCGTGGTAGGGAAGGTTATAGTAGCAAAAGCCATTGGAATTTTGATTTTATAAATTGGAAGAATCCGTTTTGTTATTAATAGACTAGGAAAAGGGAAAAGAATAACTGAAAGAAAGGAAATAAATTAGTTATTCATTAAAGTTAAAGTTTCATTTACTCAATGACCAGAATTAGACGAGGATATATAGCTCGTAGACGTAGAACAAAAATGCGGTTATTTGCATCAAGTTTTCGCGGGGCTCATTCAAGACTTACTCGAACAATTATTCAACAGAAAATAAGAGCTTTGGTTTCGGCGCATCGCGATAGAGATAGGAAAAAAAGGGATTTTCGTCGTTTGTGGATCACTCGAATAAATGCAGTAATTCGCGGGGCGGGGGCATCCTATATTTATAGTAGATTAATACACAATTTGTATAAGGGGCAGTTACTTCTTAATCGTAAAATACTTGCACAAATAGCTATATCAAATAGGAATTGTCTTTATATGATTTCCAATGAGATCATAAAATCATAAAATAAGGGGATTGGGAGGAATCGGCCAAACTGTTTTAAATGGAATTCTCTGGAGAATAAACTCCGGGAAGGTAGAGTAGAAATTAGTATGATAAAATCTGATAATAGGATAATATGATAAAGTCTTCAAAATGAGCGAACACGCTCGATAAAAAAATTTATTATTCTTCCCCGATTCTTTTTTTTCTTACGACACGAATTATTCTCGGATTTTTTGAACAAAACGTCCATCTGTGTTTGAGTTCGGATTAGAATTTTGATTCAATTGAAAAGTAAGCCTGTTTTTTTCTATTCTTAAAACCAGTAGTTCTGACGGTTGACTCCCTTCTTTCAAATTGTTTCTCATTATTAAGAAAAGGTAACGAAGATAAAATCCGAGCTTGTTTTATAGCAATAGTAATTAATCGTTGTTCTTTTAAGGTTAATCTATTCACCCGTCTAGATAATATTTTTCCTTGTTCACTAATAAATCGACTAATTAAACTCATGTTTCTATAATCAATTCGATCCCCCGATTGGATCGGGGGCAAACGCCTACGAAAAGATCGCTTGGATTTAAGAAAGAGTCGCTTGGATTTATCCATAATTTGTTTATTCCTTATCCCTAAAATACTATTTCGATCAAATCAAAAAAAAAATTCTAGAATAAATCAATAGGATTTGGTTTGTCTATATTTATTTAGTTGTTTTTATTTAAATATATGAAATAATAGAAATCGATATCGAATTTTTTTCATGTTACTTGAAAGGGTGACACCCAAGCACTCGGTTTGATCTATATCTATTTCTTTATCTCCCCATGAATTGTATGTTTGAAACAATAGGGACAGAATTTTCTCAATTCCAATCGACTAGGTGTATTGTGTCGATTCTTTTGAGTAATATATCTGGAAATACCCGTAGATTCCTTATTAACACCGTTTCGAACACAACTGGTACATTCCAAAATAACCCTTACACGAACGTCTTTACCCTTGGCCATGAACCTCCTTTGGGTTTTTGATTCACCCAACTTTTCTATTTTCCGATCCGACGCAAATAAGAAGAAAGGAAAAGGGACAAAAAATAGAAGTTGCTAACAACTCAAAATCAAATTATGAAATAAAGATTTTGTTGCAATTAATATAGTAAATAATAAGTAATACAACAATTTCGAAATTGATTTCTAATCGCAGTACAATATTTCATTTAAATATCTTGTATTGTATGATACTCTTATTCTAGTCACATTTCCATTTTGTTTTCTTTTAACTCTATTATTAATTTGATTCTTAATTTAATTTTAATTGGAGTCTGAACCCTGAGGTTGAATCCACTTTTTTCTTTCTCTTTCCTCCCGTATTCTATCTATCTAATTCTAAAAAAAAAAGAGGGGAAAGAGAGATTAGTCACAAATATTTGATTCTATCTCTAATCTTCTTCACCCCTTTCCATATCAATAACTAGAATGAAAAAAAAGGAAATGTCAACGCATCTGGGAAGAAACGATTGATTTCGATCAATAAACCTGCTAAAGACCCGAACCAGAGAGTACTTAGTACCGGTGCCACGGAAAGATACGTTTTTAGATCTCGCATTGAGAATCCTCCTTCTTTTTTTTGTATTCCATATTGGAATACATTATGGTAAGAGATTTATATGTAGTTAAAGACCACTTGT